TAGTTAGCTCAGCACCAATCAAGAATGCCCAAGGAATTCCAAGAATTCTTGTTATACATTTGTTCCAACCCTCAATCCTCTTTTCGAGATTCATCGATATTGAATCAATAGAACGCACTTCTAACACCTGTTCCACTTTTGGAAGACCTTGCGTTATATCACCAGATCTTGATTTTTCATATATAAATGTAACTAATGTATCTCCTTCGTAAAGGATTTCCCCATAATGTCCATGAACAGTTGCTCCTGGAGTAGCCAAATAAGGCTTAGCTGATCGTATTACCACAGAGTCAACTTGAAGAATTATAACTTGACCTGATTTTAAATGCGGTCCTTTTTTGGCTATACATACATTTTCACAAAGAAACTGCCCAAGACTAACGATTGTATATGTCTCTTCACAATAATTGTAATGGAGAAAATACCAATTCAAATTGAATGGATTCAAAATGATGTTACTGCACGAATAGGGATTATAAATTTTACCATTTTCATCCAGTAAATAATACTTAAGTATTTGAAAAATCTGTTTTAAATTATCAAGTTGCAAATAGTTAGTTACCAAGATCTGATTATGGGTTATTAAATGGGAAAATAAATCAAAATTAAAAATTGGAAAGCCTGTTCCTAAGGAGCCCAACGAATTCCTAATTGGAATTGGGGGGTCCTTTTTGATTGATTCTTTTATCACATTGGGAGATTTTACATCGTTGAATGGGCCTATTCGAGAACAATTGGATGATGACAAAATTATCAAAGATTGAGATTCCTTATTTCGATTCAACAACGTATGAATAGTTCCTTGATTTGGATTAAGGGATTCTTGAATCCTTGCCTTGGAATAGGAATAAATGGAAGAAAACGGATTGACATTAGCGCGATCTGATCCATTCTCAGAGATCAATCCTGAACCCGACAGATCATTCCTTTTTCCGGTATATGAAATAGGCGACTTCGCTAAGTCGATTCTTAGAAAATATCTAATCAAACCATTTGTCCTTATTTCAACAAAGGAAGCACAGGCTTTTTCGATCTTTTTGTCTTGGTCCCAATTCAACACTAAACAAGTCCGAACTAATTGAATACTTGTGTCCCAAATTTCAAGAATTGGGTCGTAATAAAGGATATAATTGACAACTCGAAGTTGTAGATTATCACTTTCCTGTAAGAGATCCGGGGGGAAAAGTCTTCCTAAATTTATACCATCCGTTTTTTTATATGGGACTACAGGTTGAACTAAAACAAAATACTTTTTTTCATACCTGGAAAGTTTCATTCGTTGGATATAGAGCCAATTTTTCAATTTTTTGTATTCTTTGGAATTTTGTTTTCCCCCTCCTGGTGGTATCAATCGGAATGCCTTATTTGTCTTTCCAGGAAAATGTATATCTCCAGAAAAGATTATCAGTTTCATTTTTTCTGCTTTTTTCTTCACTCGGACCAATCCGCCTACTCGACTTCTTCTATTTAAAGTGATTTGTGTATCTACCCCAATGATACTATTGTGCCGTACCATTATGGAAGAAGATTCGGCCAAAATGTGGACTTCTACGGGAATAAAAAAAAATGGATTTACTTCCTTTTGGTATTTTGGCCAAGATACCTTGACTCCTCGATACTCAATCAAATCCTCTTCGTTGACGATTGAATTCAGTTCTCTAGTCTCATATTTAGTAAGTCCCGAGCTCTTTCTTATATATCGAGGATCATCGAAATAAGCAAGAATACTATTTCTACGGAGAATACCATTTCTGGGGATTTCAATTGAGATACCTGAAGAAGGTATTAGTTGTTTCTCGCCTTCTTGAATCGAGTCGAGTGGGATGATGACTCTATTTCTTCGCCTCTTTGCCAATAAATCAGAATTACCGTCGAAAATGGTCGGATATCTGAGATTACAACGACCAGTACATGTCATTCGATTAAGTTCTGAATAATCAGGAATCCTATCTCCTTTTGGATTTTTACCAGAAAAATACGAACTAAAAAATTTGTGTCTCCCTTGATTATTAGTTACTGAGGGGTTAGAAATATATCTTCGCTTAACAGAAAGAGAATAAGCGTTCATTTGATCTTGATCCTTGTGGATCGAACAGGGGCCTAGGCTGGATCTCCAGGGCTCCCCTAATAATATCCATAAATGACTTGTTTTTGGTAAGAGATGAATATTACCATATGTAAATTCAGGTGCATGGTACACATCAGTATTCCAGTGCATTTCGCCCTCTGTGTCAGAATAAATATGTTTTCGAACTTTCTCTTTCAAATTCAAAGTGGATGTTCTCGCGCGAATTTCAGCAATGACTTGTTCTGATTCTACATATTGATCGTTTTGAACTAAAAGAAAACTTTTGGGCGGAATACACACATTGTGTATAATATCTTCACTCTCAATAGTTACATACAAGTCTCTAGAACATAGAAAAGCAGGATGTCCGTGACGTGTACGTGTTGGATGAACCAAATCCTCATTGAATTTTATTTTTCCATTAGAGGGGGC